CCTTCCCCTATTGCCCCCTACGTATATAGGATATTTTAAGAAGTGAACATCTTTCTTAGTAGCGGGGTCGGGCGAAAGAATAGGAAAGGTGATTTCACTATATTTCTGGCCGGGGACAGGCCCTATCACAAGAATATTTTTTTTATTAGGGCGATAGCTCTGAAAAGACAAATTGCCTATCTTTTCTTTCATCTCGGGAGAAATACGATCGGGAGGAGCTAATTCAAACCCCTCCGGTAAAATAAGAACAGCCCCCACATTCAAACCCCCTTTCTTACCATTAGCAAGAACTTGTTTAACTTGCTTATCATAAGGAATTCGAACAACTGCTTCAAATACAGTATCAGGAAGTACCGCTTGTGGAACCTCAATATCCACGGGCTTATTAGCTAAATGGCAATTGGCACATACAATACGCCCAGTCGCTTCTCGTGGATTTTCATAACCCTGCTGCGCAAAAATGGGATATGCACTTGAAATGGATGTCCGAGTTATGATATATATCATGAGCGATACGGAAATAGATCGAGTAATATGTTCCTTTATCCAAGAAAAAGTCTTTCTAGTTTGCATGGTCTAATCATTGATTCGAAAATTTCTACAATAAATTGGGCAGGTCGCTAGTATAGTTCCCTGTCCACGATTCTGCTATTTATGGGAATCATTTTACTAGAATACTGTAGTATAAGTATAGTATGAAAACCCCCCGTTTTTAATACTTATGTAGAACTACAAAGTAAGAAACATTCGAATTCTAATTGGATTAATATCGGCGAATCATTCATCAATCATTCATTGAATGATAAATAACTACAAGTGACGGAGATACACGATTTAAATAACGAAAAATCCAATATTTAAAAATAGTATCGAGAATAACTGGAAAGGTGGAAACAAGACCAGATATAATTTGATCATTATGACCAAATCCAAAATCCTTGTAGACAGAACCAATCATTAGTTCCCAACCGTGGGGTGAATGAAATCCGATACATAAATCGGTTAATAAAAGAATCAAAAAAGCTTTGACTGTATCACTTAAGTTATATAGGAATTCTTGGGTCCAAGAGTTAAGAATAAGAAGTTCTTCATTACCTAAAATAGAATAACCACTTAGAATAACAAAACAGATTAGATTTGCTGAGAAGTGAAAAATCGTATGGATACGATCCTCATTGTGTATCTTGATTAATTGGATCGTTTCTTTGTGGATTTCTATAGGAAGCCTTTTTAGATGTGTCTCCGAGTATTCCTTGATCATTTCTTCCAAGAAGAGGATTTCCTCTAATTCTATGAACTTTTCTAGAATACTTTTTTCTTGAATATCATTCAAAAAAATTTCGGATTGACCAGTATTCGACCAATTAGTAACCCAAGATTCCATACTTTTAGCAATTGAGAGAGAAATCCACCAGGGCAGAAATACTATAGATGCAAGATACAAAGGAGGCGTGAATGCTTTCTTTTTTGCCATTTTTCACCTGTGAATTTTGAATTCACCCACTTCATTTGTCGATTCTATGTGATCAAATATTTCTTTCAAACATGAGTTATAGACAAGGTATCAAACCTATGAATCTATTTTATTTGTGATTTTGTTTGAATCTAGAAAGAATACAGAAATAGACTAAGACTCCACTTCGAATTCGACTGAAGAAATAATACAAAAATAATGTTTCCAGATATCTCAATTCATCAAATTCCAAACAAGTGTCTCCTTTCGATGAATGACCAAAAGAAGTCCTTTAAGGAATGAATATTGTTGAGATTTTGAGACGAAAGAACTCTTTTTCTATCAAAATATCCAACATTTCAAAAAAATTCCAACGATTTACCATAGTCAAGAATAGAATAATTGAGAGAAAGATCTTCTGATGATCAAAAAATAGATTGAGAAAAAGAAAAGAATTTACAAGATATGATTTATCTACATCTAAAGTCTCACTCAGTTATAGAAAAATCAGTTATAGAAAAAACAGGATTCTTGTATTTTTCCCTACTGCGGAGAAAGCATTCGTTCTTCAGCCCAGTCTTTTTCTCAAAAGACTTCAATAGGTACGCGCAAGAAATAGGCCAATTCCGCGGCTTTTTGTTCAATTTCTCGTGGAGTAAAATTCTCATCAGTACGGGTCAACGGAATAGCCCCCCGGCCTCTGATGTCCATATAAAGGATACGGCGAGCATAAATGCCCTCTTTAACTTCTATTCTAATGGATTGAATATCTTTTATACGGAATCGGAGGAATATGCGACGATTTTTTCCAGGAAATCCCCAACGAAAAATACACACCATTCCTTCCTTTCTATCGAATTGATCATAACCACTACCTACATTCCAGGAAATTGTGCACCACAAATAGGAACTAATAAAGAGACCCGCGATCCCGTAGAAAGACATCACGACCCCTTGTGGAAAAAAAACGATTTGCTGAGACGGAACAAAAGATATCAAATTTCTACCAAGATAACTAGAAGTTCCAACCAATAAGAATCCTAATGAACCTAAAAAAACGATAAGTGCCCAGCAAAAATTACTTAGTTTTCGAGACCCCGTTATAAGTTCTATCCATATATGTTCTGATCGCCAACTCATACTTGATCCGATTGCTTTTTTTTGGAATTGAGAAAATACCCCAAATGGTTTTGACTTTACTTTGTTTTGTTTCCGAATGAACTCTCATCAACTAGTGCTAGGTCACATTAAACTAGTGCTAGTTGATGAGAACCCTTAGGAGTAATTCCTCAAATTGGTTAGATCTAAAATAATAACATACCCTTCCTATGTCCTATGATCCCAATATACATATAGATGCACCAACTTTACATTTTAGGTATCCATCGATCTTGATCTATTTCAAACTAGCTAGAATTCAGTTACCCATAGATCATTTTCTGCAGGCATAAAAGCTTTTTTTTTTTTCTTTTATGTTCGGCAGAAATCGCATGTTCTACCCTATATTATTCCCGAAATAAATATATATCTTAGGCTACAAGTCTAAGTTTCATGAGATGGGGTCCCCTCAGATCTAAACAATCTTGTTTTTTTGAACATGAAGAAATAAAGAAGCCATTGCAATTGCCGGAAAAACTAGGCCTACTAAAGGCACAAAAATGGAGGGGAAGTGGAAAGTTGTCATAAAATGGGTACCTCGATTTACTATTTGTACCTGTTCTTATTTTTTTTTTAATATCATATTTTTTATTTATACTAATTATAATGAATAATTGTAATTAGTATAAATTCGTAGTTATTATTAATTAATTCCATTTGAAAATTCTTATTACAGATATAAGTATCTAAGTAATTATATAGAATAAGCCCAAGGAATGTAGAACTAAAAAAATGGACTTATTCATCTATCTACATGAAAGATACATATGATAATCCATTTTATTATCTTTCTTCATTTCTTTGTGTTTTGTTCTTGTCTTCGAATTTAATAAGAGTTTCTTACAAATTATCGAAAGATTCATTAGAATGCGGGACAGCCGGGATTTTTAGTGAAAATGGGATTTTCGGGAGCTGAAGAAAGATACAAAGCTATATATCTATTTTTTCTATATTCTATATTTGAATTGGATTCTATACGTAAGACAAAATTCGTTTTATTTACCTAATTTTACGAAAGGAAGAACTCGTTTTTTATCTTGTTGATAGAGACTTCTTAATTAGTAATCGGGAATCTAGGTAAAAAAAAAAGAGTTATCCACAACTTTAACTTTGGATTCTTTCTACAATTAGATCTTAGGTCACCAAAGAAAACTTCATTCTTAGTTACTTTGATTCTGATAAGTGAACAAGTAGTTTGCTACAAATAAAATAATTCAACCTAGTGCGTTGAATTGGAATTCAAGGGAAAGAAGGCGTGGAGCTTAAATAACTCACTCAGAACGCTTTTTAAAAGATTACGTGGTACGATTAGGTCAAATAAGCCCTTCTGGAATAAATATTCAGCCGCTTGTGACCCTTCGGGTATTGTTTTATTCAATGTTTGTTCAATTACTCTTTTACCCGCAAATGCAATGTAGGAATTTGGTTCGGCAATAATAATATCTCCCAACATACCAAAACTAGCTGTTACCCCACCAGTAGTAGGAGATGTAAGGATTGATACATACAATAACTTTTTATTTGATTGGTAATCATATAAGGCAGCCGATATTTTAGCCATTTGCATCAAGCTCAAACTTCCTTCTTGCATGCGTGCCCCCCCCGAAGAGCACACTATAATAAGAGGTAGAAATTTATTGGTAGCGTACTCAATCAAACGGGTTATTTTCTCCCCGACTACGGATCCCATACTACCCCCCATAAATTGAAAATCCATAACCCCAATTGCTACGGGAATACCGTTTAGTTGACCTACGCCTGTTTGAACAGCCTCGGTTAATCCTGTCTTTCTTTGATAAGAATCAATACGATCTTTATAGGGCTCCTCCTCCGAATGAAATCCAATGGGATCCAGGGAGACCATGTCTTCATCCATAGGATCCCAAGTACCGGGGTCGATCGAAACTTCGATTCTTTCTGAACTACTCATTTTCAAATGATATCCACATTGTTCACAAATATTCATTTTTGATTTCAAAAATTTCTTATAATTTAATCCATAACAATTTTCACATTGAACCCACAATTGCTTGTATTTTTGAGTTGCATCGAGATCACTATACCTTTCTCTTAGAGTTAAATCACTACTCTTCGCGCGGGGTCGTATACTGGGCCTCCCACCTTCACTACCACTACTAGTTTTACGTTTATCAAAAACGCACCTAGAAATGTAACTGTCCCTACTATCACTTACAGTGGACGTATCAAGACAGATTTGAGACTGAAGATAACTGTCAATGCAACTAGTAATATGATTATTCCAACTGGATTGCCAACTGGATTGAGTATCGTACATGTAACGATTGTATAAGGAATCTTCATTCGTGGATCCATTATTCATAGAATTCGAATTGCGATAACTAGAAAAAGAACTTTCCAGTTCACTCAG